AATTAACGGAATGGTTAGTTATAGCTAGTTTTAGTTATGGCTATTAATTGAATTTAAAATTAATAATACTCAAATCTTCCTTTTCGTTTTTTTGTTATGTTATAATGTTTTTTTTTGTTATGTTATAGAAGGCCTGCCCTAAGAATAACATGAAAGATAAAAGCGCAATCCAGATCATAATGAAACACTCCTCTGGTTTCATTCGGAAAGGTGAAAGCTAAGACGAAAAAAAAAAAAAAAAAGAATTGACCGTTCAAGTATTTAAAATTTCACGCTAAAAACGGTAGAAATAGGGGCATATATAAGTATAATAAATATATATTATACTATAATATATATGTTATGCGATCTATATTGAATTGATGATATAGAAATGATAGAATCATTTCTGATTGGACCAAATACGGGTCTCCGATAGAGATGAAAGAAAATATACAAGAAATCAAATAGTCGAAAAAACTTTTCAATATAGGAACCGGTATCTAATGAATTCAACCGGTCCAGCATAATAGAAATGAAAGAAAAAGGGGGGGGGCGGCATCATGATGTGATCTTAATCACATCAAAAAAAAGAGGGGATATGGCGAAATTGGTAGACGCTACGGACTTAATTGGATTGAGCCTTGGTATGGAAACCTACCAAGTGAGAACTTTCAAATTCAGAGAAACCCTGGAATTAAAAATGGGCAATCCTGAGCCAAATCCTGTTTTATGAAAATAAACAAGGGTTTCATAAACCGAAAATAAAAAAGGATAGGTGCAGAGACTCAATGGAAGCTGTTCTAACAAATGGAGTTGGCTGCATTGTGTTAGTAAAGGAATCCTTCCATCGAAACTTCAGCAAGGATGAAGGATAAACCTATATACATACGTATAGTACTGAAATACTATCTCAAAATGATTAATGACGACCCAAATCTGTATTTTTTTATATTTATATGAAAAATGAAAGACTTGTTGTGAATCGATTAAAAATTGAAAAAAGAATCGAATATTCATTGATCAAACCATTCACTCCACCGTAGTCTGATAGATCTTTTTAATAATTGATTAATCGGACGAGAATAAAGATAGAGTCCCATTATACATGTTAATATCGACAACAATGAAATTTATAGTAAGAGGAAAATCCGTCGACTTTAGAAATCGTGAGGGTTCAAGTCCCTCTATCCCCAAAACGACCCGGTTGACTCCCTAATTATTTATTTTCATTTTATCATTTTGTTAGCGATTCAAATCAAAATTCGTTATATTTATCATTCATTCTCATTCTACTCTTTTCTTTCACAAATGGATCTGAGCTAAAATTTTTTTCTTATCACAAGACTTGTGTGTGATATATATGATACGCGTACAGTACAAATGATTTGAGCAAGGAATCCATTAAATTTGAATAATTAACAATACATATCATTACTTGTACTGTACTGAAACTTTGAAAATTTATTTTTGAAGATCCAAGAAATTCTATTAGATCCTGTATAATACTTTGTAATACTTTTTCGTTTTTCTAATTGACTAATTGACATAGACCCAAGTCCTATATTAAAATAAAATGAGGATGATGCGTCGTGAATGGTCGGGATAGCTCAGCTGGTAGAGCAGAGGACTGAAAATCCTCGTGTCACCAGTTCAAATCTGGTTCCTGGCACATGAGTAATTTGTATGAGTATATATTCTAAAAATTAATTGATATGGGTCGACATACATATTCATTAATAGTATAAATCATGATACATATTTATCCATCTAAATGTCGGAGATATACCCCTTATATATATCATATGTATATAAAGTATACAAAAGAATTCCATTTTGTTTCCTCTTGTTTTTTTATTTGTCCATACTGTGTCTCCTTTTGTTCAAAAAAAACGTTAATACTTTATACATATTCGAAAGGCTAAATTAGTTAGTTGAAAGAGAAAAAGTATAGTCTAGAGGAGTTGAAGGATGGGAATCGCCAAAGTTCATTTCAGATACAGTACAAATAGAATATGATCCTCTTTCATTTCCTTCTATATTTTTTTCAGATTCTATTTCTTCATTTCCTCCTATGTTACTTTCTATAGCCCATCTAAGTGATGTGCGCGGTACATAGTTCATAATGCGGAACTCTTTTAGTTTCATCCTAGTGGCTCGGCTCATTCGAAAAAGTATCTTCAAAATTTGAGAATCTCAATGAATCCTCTAATTTTTTTTTTTAGTATTTATTTTATTTAGCCCACCCAATAACTAAAAAAAAAATAATATGTGAATGAAACTTCAATTACTATGTTTGATCTCGAAGAGAATGTACAAAAATTCTTTGAATATCTGGAGTTGTAGAAGTGAAGATTAGTTTCTGATTATTCAATGAGCATCTTGTATTTCATAAAAATTAGGGGCAATATAATCCTTACGTAAAGGCCATCCTATCCAACTTTCAGGCATTAAGATACGTTTCAGGCGTGGATGATTATCATAAAGGATTCCCAGCATATCATAGGATTCCCTTTCTTGA